GCCGAAACGGGTGAAATTAAAGGACATTACTTGAATGCAACTGCGGGTACATGTGAAGAAATGATCAAAAGAGCGGTATTTGCCAGAGAATTGGGAGTTCCTATCGTAATGCATGACTACTTAACTGGGGGGTTCACCGCAAATACTAGCTTGGCTCATTATTGCCGCGACAATGGTCTACTTCTTCACATCCATCGCGCAATGCATGCAGTTATCGATAGACAGAAAAATCATGGTATGCATTTTCGTGTACTAGCTAAAGCATTACGTATGTCTGGTGGAGATCATATTCACGCTGGTACAGTAGTGGGTAAACTGGAGGGGGAACGTGAGATGACTTTGGGTTTTGTTGATTTATTACGTGATGATTTTATTGAAAAAGATCGAAGTCGTGGTATTTTTTTCACTCAAGACTGGGTCTCTATGCCAGGTGTTCTGCCCGTGGCTTCAGGGGGTATTCATGTTTGGCATATGCCTGCCCTAACCGAAATCTTTGGGGATGATTCCGTACTACAGTTCGGTGGAGGAACTTTAGGGCACCCTTGGGGAAATGCACCCGGTGCAGTAGCTAATCGGGTGGCTTTAGAAGCATGTGTACAAGCTCGTAATGAGGGACGTGATCTTGCTCGTGAAGGTAATGATATTATTCGTGAAGCTTGCAAATGGAGCCCTGAGCTAGCCGCTGCTTGTGAAATATGGAAAGAGATCACATTCGATTTCGACCCAGTGGATAAGCTAGATAAAGAGACAAAATAAGCGCGTATAATTCAGCAATTCCTGTTTGTTCTCCTAATTTATTGCAATGAAACTTGGCCCAATCTTTCTTTTTTTGAGGAAAAGATTGGGCCGAATAAAGAATAAACATCTTATACTAATCCTATACTATGAACTATGAGGGTCTTTGTGTATTTGCATATATTTTTTATATGTACAGACCTTACGATATACAATACGATAAGTATATACAAAATCTAAACATAATAAGATAAGATCGAAGGAAGACTAAACAACTTATCTATTCTATTATTTATTGTTGGAGCCATAGGCTGAATTATGGATCCTTGGGATTGGATTGGTGGATCATTTTATTCAAGCCAAGGGAAGGATCCCTTCTACCCCTATCCTGTATATTGTCTTTTTCGTTCCCTGTTGTAATAGAAACTCATTTTCTTATTTGACTATATGACACGAGATTCTACGAGACGAGAATTCCTTTTTAATTTATGGGAAGAAACAACTATGTATCTTTTTGATGAGAATTTAAAGTTTTACATGAGAGAAACCTGTCTTTATATATCTTTTTTTGAGGAAAAGATTCTATCATAATCACTATCATAATATTGAAATGATTCACCGGATTCCTCAAAAGGAGAATCCTTTCTTTTCAAGACTCGCTCGTTTTTCATTAACAATCTTAATGATTGGATTATATGCTTCATTTGAATTCTGATGAGAAAGAAAAAAGAAAGAGTAAAATGATTTTTTCTTCATCGAATGACTATTCATTTATTAGTATTAGGTTTTCATAAAATAGGGGGCAGAAAGAATCTATGGAAAAATGTTGGTTCAATTCGATGTTGTCTAACAAGAAGTTAGAACATAGGTGTGGACTAAGTAAATCAATGGATAGTCTTGATGCTCTTGGATATACCAGTGGAAGTGAAGAGCCTATGAAAAATGATGCGGAGAAAAAGATTCCTAGTTGGGACAGTTATAGTTTTAGTAATATTAATTATCTAAATTATTTATTTGATAGCAGGAATATTTGGAGTTTGATCTCTGATCATACTTTTTTAGTTAGAAATAGTAATGGTGACACTTATTCTGTATATTTTGATATTGAAAATCAGATTTTTGATATTGACAATGCTAGTTCTTTTTTGAGTGAACTAGAGATTCTTTTTCCTAGTTATTTGAATAGTGAGTCTAATAGTAGTAATTACTACTATTATTATTCCATGTATGATACTCAATCTAATTGGAATAATCACATTAATAGTTGCATTGATAGTTATCTTCGTTTTGAAATCAGTCTTAATAGTGACATTTACAGTGGTATCGACAGTTACATTTATAGTTTCATTTGTACGGAAAGTATAAGTAGTATTGAAAGTGGAAATTCTAGTATCAAAACTAGTAGCAGTTATTTCAATATAAGAGAAATATCTAATGATTTCGACGATATAAATACAAAATACAAACAGTTATGGGTTCAATGTGAGAATTGTTATGGATTAAATTATAAAAAATTTTTTAGTTCAAAAATGAATATTTGTGAACACTGCGGATATCATTTGAAAATGAGTAGTTCAGACAGAATCGAACTCTTTATTGATCCTGGCACTTGGGAGCCTATGGATGAAGATATGGTCTCTATGGACCCCATTGAATTTCATTCAGAGGAGGAACCTTATATAGATCGCATCTCTTTTTATCAAAGAAAAACGGGTTTAACTGAAGCTGTTCAAACGGGCGTAGGTCAACTAAATAGTATTCCCATAGCAATTGGAGTTATGGATTTTCAGTTTATGGGAGGTAGTATGGGATCCGTAGTAGGTGAGAAAATCACCCGTTTGATCGAGTATGCTACTAATCGATCTCTACCTGTCATTATTGTGTGTGCTTCTGGAGGAGCACGCATGCAAGAAGGGAGTTTGAGCTTGATGCAAATGGCTAAAATATCTTCTGCTTCATATGATTATCAATCAAATCAAAAATTATTCTATGTATCAATCCTTACATCTCCTACAACTGGCGGAGTTACGGCAAGTTTTGGTATGTTGGGAGATATCATTATTGCTGAACCTAATGCCTACATTGCGTTTGCGGGTAAAAGAGTAATTGAACAAACATTGAAAAAGACAGTACCCGACGGTTCACAAGCGGCTGAGTATTTATTCCATAAGGGCTTATTCGACCCAATCGTACCACGTAATCCTTTAAAAGGTGTTCTGAATGAGTTATTTCAGCTACATGGTTTCCTTCCCTTGAATCAAGATTCAAAAAAGATATCGAAAAAATGAAAAGAAAATAGTAAAAAAGAAGAAATTTAAAATCAAATAAATAAAATAGAAATATTCAAATAACAAATAATAAGAATATAGAGGTTCTTTCTATTTACCGAGAATCCCCGTTTTTCACTAGGAATCCCTGTTTGTTGGATAAGATTGGTTAAAGTCGGGAACTCATAAGAAACTCCTTTCTATCTTTCCTTTCAAAAAAAAAATGTTTTTTGAAAGGAAAGATAGAAAGACGATGAAGATAAGGATGGGAGAAGAAGAATCCAGCGGATTCTCATACATATTCGTGTAGAAAGAGGAATAGGTACACTTCATTTAGTTCTACATTAGTTATTGATTCTTAAATACTTCATATTAAGATTATCTTAATATTCTATCTAATAGATAGACTTATCATAAGATATCTTTATAATTATAATTATAATAGGTACAAATATGAAATCGAGGTACCCATTCTATGATAGATTTGAACTTTCCCTCTATTTTTGTTCCTTTAGTGGGCCTAGTCTTTCCGGCAATCGCAATGGCTTCTTTATCTCTTTATGTTCAAAGAAATAAGATTGTCTAAATATGATGGGACCAAATCTCATCAATTTCTTTCAACACTGGATCATCATACAGATGCTTTTTTAATGTAATATGGTAGGATATATGATATGTGGCCTTTCCGAAAACAAATGGAAGAGTTGTTTTGTTATGTATGCCGATGCATAATATACGCATTAATGCATGTATATGCGGTTATAGCTTAATAAATTAAATGATTAAATTCAAAATGATCAGCAAATCTTTTTTGAAAAATATTTGAAATAGAAACTCAATGTATCTAACCAATTATTCCTAATGATTCCCGTCGGAATGCTGCTAGTTGATGAAAGTTACTTCGGGATCAAGCAATAAAGTCGAGTCAAATCCATTTGGGTTATTCTCTCAATTCCAATCGAATGCAACTGGATCTAGTATAGTATGAACTGGCGATCAGAACTTATATGGATAGAACTTATAACGGGGTCTCGAAAAACAAATAATTTTTGCTGGGCCTGTATCCTTTTTTTAGGTTCACTAGGATTCTTAGTGGTTGGAACTTCCAGTTATCTTGGTAAAAATCTGATATCCGTATTTCCGTCTCAGCAAATTCCTTTTTTCCCACAAGGGATCGTGATGTCTTTCTATGGGATCGCAGGTCTATTCATTAGTTCTTATTTGTGGTGCACAATTTCATGGAATGTAGGTAGTGGTTATGACCGATTCGATAGAAAAGAAGGGATAATGTCCCTTTTTCGTTGGGGATTTCCTGGAAGAAATCGTCGCATCTTCCTTCGTTTCTTTCTGAAAGATATCCAATCAATCAGAATGGAGGTGAGAGAGGGTCTTTTTCCTCGTCGTGTCCTTTATATGGAAATCAGGGGTCAAGGAGCCATTCCCTTGACCCGTACTGATGAGAATTTGACTCCACGAGAAATTGAACAAAAAGCTGCCGAATTGGCCTATTTCTTGCGCGTACCTATTGAAGTATTTTGAAATGAACTGAAGAATCAATCTCAGCATGAGAGAAGGGACTTAATACATCTCAAAAGCAGGAGGGAGTATATGGAACAATATTAATAAAATCAAATATAACTAATCAAATAAAATAGATTTTAAAATCTATTAAGGAGAATAGAAACTATTTGTACACAAAAACTATTTTTTATACGCATACACATGGCGTCCAGCTTCACTCTTTATACTAGTAAAAGGTCTAATAAGTATAGATTCATCAAATATCCTAACATGTCTTTTGTTTTCGTAAAATAGAATTCCTCTTTTTAGGCCTTTGAATTGATACCCTATCCCCGCGCTGCGGTTAGACAGTGAAATCTTTCGAATTCGAAATAGAAATAAAAGAATGAAAGGATCCGGTAGGGTTCGTCTTTAAATCCAAATTCTATTCGTTAGTTCAAATGGGTTTTCGAGTCTTCATGGAAAGGAATAAATGAAGAGGAAATCGGTTACAATTTGCCTAATCGAGATCTCTGGAATATGGAAAGAATATTTACTTCTTTTTTTTTTTTCATTCGAAAAGGGCCTTCTTCTATGTTCTATTCTAGATTATTCTAGATCCAAAGAGTCAATTCTTACACAAAAACAAAAATAGGAAAAGATCCATAGGTTCGATACCTTATTCTTGTTAGAGTTATAGGCTCTTGTTATATAACTCGTGCTTCATATAAATTTCAGATAGAATCGACGAATGAAACAGGTTCATTAACAATTCACATCACAGATACAGAATGAAAAAAAAGAAAGCATTGGCTTCCCTCCCATATCTTGTGTCTATACTCTTTTTGCCCTGGTGGGTTTCTCTCTCATTTAAGAAATGTCTAGAAACTTGGGTTATTCATTGGTGGAATACCAGGCAATCCGAAATCCTTTTGAATGATATTCAAGAGAAAAATGTTCTAGAAAAATTTATGGAATTAGAAGAACTATTCCTGTTGGACGAGATGATAAAGGAGTACTCGGAGACACATATGCAAAGCCTTCGTATAGGAATGCACAAGGAAACAATACAATTGGTCCAAAGACACAATGAATCTCATTTCCATATCATTTTGCATTTCTCTACAAATCTAATCTGTTTCGCTATTCTAAGTGGTTATTTTGTTCTGGGTAATGAAGAACTTTTCATTCTAAATTCTTGGATTCAGGAATTTCTCTATAACTTAAGTGATACAATCAAAGCTTTTTCGATTCTTTTAGTTACTGATTTATGGATCGGATTTCACTCGACCCATGGTTGGGAACTAATGATTGGTTCGATCTACAACGATTTTGGATTGGTTCAGAATGACCAGATTATATCTGGTCTTGTTTCCACTTTTCCAGTGATTCTAGATACAATTGTGAAATATTGGATCTTCCATTTTTTAAATCGTGTATCTCCTTCGCTTGTAGTAATTTATCATTCAATGAATGAATGAATAATTCATTAGATCTTTTGATATCAATCAAATCAGAATCTTTCTTCGTGTATAAAGAAATCATTTTTAATCTTACTTATTCTTTATACTTCTTTCTACCTTTTCAATTCAAGGTATTCATACTATATTCCACCAGTACAATTCTTTCAGTACAATCAATACAATGGCAAACTCGTGGATAGGGAATTCTACTAACTACCTATCAAATTTATTGTAGAAATTCCGGGGATCAATGATTGGACCATGCAAAATAGAAAGACTTTTTCTTGGGTAAAAGAACAGATGACTCGATCCATTTATGTATCGATCATGATATATGTAATAACTCGAGCATCTATTTCAAATGCATATCCCATTTTTGCGCAGCAGGGTTATGAAAATCCACGAGAAGCAACTGGGCGAATTGTATGTGCCAATTGCCATTTAGCTAATAAGCCCGTGGATATTGAAGTTCCGCAAGCTGTACTTCCTGATACTGTATTTGAAGCAGTTGTTCGAATTCCTTATGATATGCAACTGAAACAAGTTCTTGCTAATGGTAAAAAGGGAGCTTTGAATGTAGGAGCTGTTCTTATTTTACCCGAGGGATTCGAATTAGCCCCCCCCGATCGTATTTCTCCCGAAATGAAAGAAAAGATGGGCAATCTTTCTTTTCAGTGTTATCGTCCTAATAAAAGAAATATTCTTGTGATAGGTCCTGTTCCCGGTCAGAAATATAGTGAAATCGTCTTTCCTATTCTTTCCCCCGACCCTGCTACGAAAAAAGACGTTCACTTCTTAAAATATCCCATATATGTAGGTGGGAACAGAGGAAGGGGTCAGATTTATCCTGATGGTAGTAAGAGTAACAATACAGTTTATAATGCTACATCAGCTGGTATAGTAAGCAGAATAGCACGTAAAGAAAAGGGGGGATATGAAATAACCATAGTTGATGCATCAGAAGGACGTCAAGTGGTTGATATTATACCTCCAGGACCAGAACTTCTTGTTTCAGAAGGTGAATCCATCAAGCTTGATCAACCATTAACAAGTAATCCAAATGTAGGAGGTTTTGGTCAGGGAGACGCAGAAATAGTGCTTCAAGATCCATTACGAGTCCAAGGCCTTCTGTTATTCTTGGCATCTGTGATTTTGGCACAAATATTTTTGGTTCTGAAAAAGAAACAATTTGAAAAGGTTCAGTTGTACGAAATGAATTTCTAGATCTAGAGATTCCTTAAAAGAAAGTTGGTAAAAGTGCCAAATTCTTGTTGATTGATAGAATGATATATGATTCAAAAAATTCTATAAGTCTTTTCTTTTCTTTGTTTGTTTTTTATACTCTTTTTTATTTTGCGGGATGTCTGAAACTCATTACTTATATACCATTCCTAATGATAGAAAATCAGCATACAAATACAAAGGAATAGAATAAAAGGCAAGGACGGGAAAAATGAAAGGAAAAAAGATTTATAGAAAGTATTCTTAGTCTTCCTAATCGTCTATTCGATTCGATACAAGACTACACAAGAAAA